AAGCCAGATCCAATCTTCCGAATCCAATGCCATAGGTGCTCCCGCTCCTGGAACTACTGAAACCCGTGGAGGTGACTGCTTAACCAACTGCCTAAACAACCGAGCCGTCTCTGCAGCACCCTGGGACTACTGCTCCTCCCTATGCATGGGTGAATGATGCCCTTGCTCCCGCTCCTCTGTCGGACCAAGCGGGGGCGTAGCGAGTGGATAAGGCAAGGCTGTCTTTATATTATAGGGCCGGCCGAGAGGTCTTGTAACTTGTGCTGCTCTAGTGACGGGTGCTCCTGCCGATCTAGTGGGTAGGAGAAACAACTCCTCTGCCGACTGCTTCATTGACAGAATCTACAGATAAACCTTCCCCAAGAGATTAAAGCTTCAGGAAATGGAACCTTTACTACTGGAGATACCCCTATCAATGGCAGGTGGGTGGGCATATTTTCTAGTAGTTGACACGGGGATTTCTCAATGTTCCATTAGGGCTCCTCAAAATCACGATGATCCGAGATAGCTAATCCAAAGCAACTATGTAGTATAGGGACAAAGCTATATGGTAAAGGAATGATATCCGAGAGAGTGGTATTGTGGAATAGGCAAAAAAAACAAACTTTGGGAGGTGACTTCCTTACTCTTCCATATTATTGATCTCCTTTTATGAATTATATGATTGATCTCCTAAGATCTCCGAAGTCGAATGTGCTGGAGCTGCCGATCAATTGGTCTTGCTGGATGCTTTACACGCTCTCCATATGACATACATAGATAAAAATGCTTGCCTTGGAATGATATAAGCCACATCCAGCGTAAAATAGATGTCTAAGTCCCTTGCCCGGTCGAGATTCGAAATGCATAAAGAAAGAAGGTCGAGTCAACCTTTATAATCTCTTCTATTATATACACATATGAACTTGTTGAAGCAGATTAACAAAATGAGGATAATTGTTGGTTGGGAGAGACAGGATCCGCCCAATAACCCTTAGCATGTTCAACCGAGAACCAATCCTAGTGTTTTCAATCAGTGCATTGGTAGCCGAAGCATCCCTATCTATAACCCGTATTGATCTATGGTCGAGCGCTTGTATCTGAAGAAAAGAGCGGTTTCTCTATATACGTATTAACAACGGAAGCGCTTTAGATTAATCTATTAGGAAAAGCCGGGTCAATGAAACCAGAATGCGGTGGCCTATACCTTTCAGATAAGGAAGGTAGGAAATGTATAGGAAAGGGGAATTTTCTAGTAAAAAGGTGGCCTATACCTTTTATGGTTTCATTTCCCATTTATCACCTTATAAGCTAAGCTGCTTTGCTTTAAAGAAAAGAAAAGGTTTCTTTATCTTAACTAGATCTCTTAACCTCAACTGCTTAGCGTTCTTGCTTGCCTGTCCCTTCTCAAATTCCCTGCTCCTTAATGATTTTGAGCTCTTTCGCTTCTCTTTCGTCCGCTATAGCCGATCTATATTCAAGATGAGTGTCTAAAAGGGCTCTCTCCCATGCACCGGCCTATCTCTTCCATTCCGGTGCCGAGCAAACAAAGAAACCAGCCCAAGAGATTTCTCCAGAGCTTGGTGGGATAGAAGGTGCCCTCTCCCTCGCAGTCGAGTGGTTCTCACCCCTCGGGAAACCGATCGTCCGAGACGGATTACGGAATTAGGAATGAATGAAGTCTCATCCCCACCCACCCAGAAGGAATTGATTTGATTTCAGGAAGGCGTACGGATTTGAATGAATCATAGGAGCGAGCGGAGTCTCAGTCCCGAAGAAGGAATCCATCCGTTGAAGGCAAGGACGCCTAGCAAATTTGTATATAGGGGCGAGCTTAACGAAATGGATTTGAACTGCTGAATGAGGCATCCACTCAAGGAAGAACCGATTCTCTCACCTTTATCCCGGATAAGGAATTTGATTGGCTCTCATTACGGCATACATTATATTAGCCAGCCACTCGACTGTCTTTCTTCCTGAAACGTGACAAACGATAGCCGGCACCGAGATAGGCAGTTGAGTTTGTCTATTCATGGATTTACGACCGGCCGGCATGAGTAAGGGGAAGCGATCAATCAATCTTACGAAGGGAAGCCTCTCCATGCTCATATCTTCGCCCTCTCCTTAGCAGTCGAGTGTCTAAAGACGCTGAACGCCATAAGAGGTAATCCTTGGGGAAGTAGATCTCCTCCCGGGTAGTTTGTCGAAAGGATCCGGTCTCATTGTAATTCGAAAATTCCCCTAAGTAGATTTTTCCCCAACTCAATGCCAATGGAGAAATAAACCACTATTCCCAGCCCACCCAACCCCTAAGAAGCGAATAAGGAGTGATCACCAATAGAAGGAAGCATAATTGGTTGACAAGACAAGACTCAAGCCCCTACCTCTGCCCTCGGCTTATCCTTCGGACCCTGCTACCCTCAGCTATTGTCAAACTTAACAGAAGTAAGGTACCAGCCTACGTTGGCAGCCAGTGGAACCTCCCTATAATGAAAATGGGTGCCTCTAAGCGGCTTTGACATTTGAATACAAACTAGTCGTACTAACAGCTTGGCTTTTTGTTGTCTATCGGCAGCACTTACATACTTAGCTCTATCGTTCGAGAAGGCATACCGATTTACGGTATCCCTTCCCTCAACAAGCCACTCCAGAGCGTACTACTAGCGCGAAAACGGCTGCGCCCTAGCGCGAAAGCCGTTGCGCGTTAGTCACGCGCGAATGAACAAGTATTTACACTACTATCAAAAGACTTCTAGAGGGCGACTCCCACTGGAGGAGGGGCAGATGCTACTATATGCAATGCAAAAATATATTCAATAAGAGTGCCGTGCCCCCTTGAGCACCCTTATCATTAGACCCGCAGAGCCTTGGCTCACGTTTCACTATTCCTAAGCTAGATTGGTGAGCCAACCATTTATTAAAGCTGTCTCTCTTCTTATGCGCTCGACCGCAGCTAAATGATGTCGGCCTGGTACCGATAATTCCTCTAACTCTGCCTGGTCCCTTCGTATGTCAGGCCAGACAAGAACTAGTCGATAGGATGGTCTGGTCCAATACCCTTACAAGTCTTTACTTTGATATCTACTTATATCTACGTCTAGCAACTTCCAGATACTTCACAGCACGACCGTCTCCTTTCACACGACCAGCCTTCTGTCATCAAGTCTGCTGTCCATAAGTCCGTAACGTTCTCTTCGTCTCTCAGGGTCCCTTGTTGTTGTCGTCGCTATAGTCCACAAGTCTGGATTCAGCCGGAGCAGCCATCTGATCGTCCGAAGCTGTAGCCGTGCGAGTAGCCACATCCAAGCCCACAAGTCTGATTCTATTTGTCTGCAAAAATTGTTCTCTCTTTCCTCAGAACAGTTTTGAATGGTAGCATCAGTAACCTTATTCAAAGCTTGATCAAAAGGCACATGGGATGAAGCCTGGCCTGGTACATTCGCACCACTCGCCTTATTTTCCTCACCACCAACTTACAAAACATTCCTTCCTTCTTAGTTTTGTTGATAGTTCTCTTTCTGGACCGGACCTGCTTGTAGACCGTCTCCTGAAAGACCTGCTTATCCTGCATGTGGTTTCGGGGCCCCCACTCATTCAATCACTTGCTTGTGATTGCAGCCGTTCCCCGAAAAGGGAGAGACGAGGAAGCTCACTCGCCTAATTTGAGTACTCTTGATAAGTAAAGAGCAGGGAGAGGAAGCGCTTTGGGCTCCCGTTCATGTGACGAACCGAACATCGTTACGTTAGGTCCCGAATTCTGCGAACCACCGGATCTAGACCAAGATCTCCATTACGTCGTACGAGATCTCGATCCGGAGAACTTACTTTCAGTTGTAAGTCATCCATTCTGCTCCTATCTAAAGTGATGCTAGGCTGCTTCACACAGGTGCGCTTCGCTCGGCCACATGATGAACATGTTTTGAGCTAACTGCATGTCGAGCGCTTAAGCGGAGCTTGTGGTCACTCGTTCCTCACTTGTTCCAATCCTAGTAAAGAGCTTCAGATCCGATTCTACACTACATACGATATTCCATTCCGGCCCTCACTAGCTCTTCGCTTGGTTGTACAAGGAGCATGCCCGCCCTTTAATATAAATAAGGGGGCTACTACGCTCACCGCGCACTTACATCACCACCTGAGCTTCGCTACCGCTTCGCCCAGCTCCTACGCCTACCACGAACTTGAATCATCATGTGGCTGGCTGCTAAAGCAAGCTAAGCTTCACACGGCCCTAAGGAAGCCCACCCTCTCCCTCCCTTCCAATCTACCTTCTCCCAATCCCGCATGGACTCTTCTCCTCCAACCTAAAAAAAAAAAAGTGTTCCCTATCATGAACCCTTTGTCACGGATCGTGGTATATCGGTAGACATTCCAGATGATGATGCTCTCGAAGGCGAGAATTTCTGGGACAACACGCTAATTGGCTACTGCCTGGGTAAGAGGCAATATTTTGTGCATCTTCAAGCCTGGAGCAAAGAAGCCGGCCCTCCGAATCTACGCTCTCGACGAAGGCTTCTTTGCTTTTTTCTTTTTATCTTAAATCTATCTTTGTGTTCCCGGTTAAGTTAAGGGCAGCCCTTTACTCAAGTCCTGCAGCTGGAATAGGGGATGATATCTGCTCTTAGGAAACTAGCTAGCGTAGGCTTCAAAGCCCCTTTCTGACTTAATTCTATCTGGTGAGTAGGCAGCGCAAGGCCAGCACTGACTTCAGCCGGAACTACACTCTTCAAGCGCCTGCCTACACTACAACTACGCAAACATAGGCCAGAACAAGCCCGCGAGCTGATACAGTTCACTACTGTCAGCGGTCAGCCAGGATCGATTAGGTCTCTGGAACTTTGACCTCTGCTTGCTCTACGGCTGCTCCCTTGCTTGTCTCAGTGCTTGCTTGGAGCGGGGAGTAGTAAGAGTCCTATTTGAAGCGATAGGATAATAAGGGAAGGGTTCCAAACCAGTGAAAGTGGAGGCTGATTCGCCAGGTCTAGTTCAGCTTTCAGCTAGAGTTGGAACAGTCCTAGTTGAAGATTTGGTGTAGTGGGCTCTCTCTTTCCCTGCCTCCTCCAATGGTAGTTCCCCGTATGCGAAAACAGGCCCGGCCCTTATTTGCTTCTCTTAGCTCGATAACCAGATGAGCTGATCGGAGAAATGCCCGTCGACTTGGGAGAAAGAGACATGGCACTTCACAAGCAAGACTAGCATTTTCAGATGTGGGTGAGCTTGATTGAACAGCAGAAGCTAGAGCCCCGAAAGGTCAGGCATAGGAAAAAGGGCTGACAAGAAATGCCCAAGGGGAAGGAATAGAGTGAGGGCGGAGCAAGAACTGACGGAACTACACCTAAAAGAAGCCTCCTCCGTTAGCTGGAAAGAAATCGAATAGGTCAAGCGGAAAGCCAAGCAAGTTACGGCAGGCTAGGCAGGCAAGTCTGTTCTGTCAGCCTTGCTGGATCGCTTGGGAAGAAAGCTCAAACTTAGTCTCAACCCGCTCTGGCTTAGTGTGGGAGGGGGGAAAGAAAGACGTACGGACGGGGAGAATGGTACTGTACTGGTTGCCTGGGAGATGGAACTAGACTAGAGTAGTTGGCTTTCTGGCTAGATATTGGCTTGTTGTTACGGTTAAGGGCTGCCCTTGATCCTAACCCGTAGTTTTGTTGGAGTTGGAGACTAATGAATTGACGAGTGAGAGGAGAGATGCATTTGGCTTTAAGGCTGGCTTCGCTCGAAAACTAAGAGTGGGTTTCTGGCTCAGAACCTGGTTCACCTCTCTAATTACGTATGTAAGTGTCTTCTTTCCTGCTCTTCTAGTAAAGAAAGGTGATCCTCCGCCCAATAGAGCCTAGCCCGAGAGACCGAGTTCTCCAGTGTGGACCGAAATGGTCTCGCGAAGCCGCTCCCCGGATGGTGTAAGTCCTTCTCTAACTTGAAGAGCAGCAACCTAGACTTCCCACAGTAGGGGATATAAAGTGATTTTCTCAATACCATTTTTTCACTAAGAAAGCAGTCTACTTATGTACTCTAGCTTCGCTAATGAGATAAGGTAGTTGGCTTACTTGCTTGTTAGAGAGAAGGGGATGCGGCTTCGAGAAATGTGGTTTCGGGACAAGCAGCTTCGGGAGAAAAGGAATCTCTTGGTTCAGATGGGAATGCGTCTGTTGTATCGGATAGTTCCACCGGAGCAGACTAACCTGGGATAATAGCCCTCTCCGTACCGTATAAGGCTGAATCAAGAATCGTGTTCACATACGTAATTCCTTGAGTGGGATGCCCCCCCAACCTTGGCAAGCCATACCTCTCACCAAAGCGGACATCGGTCGAGCCAGCCATCTAAGATGCTATCCAAGGCGAGTCCTTGAGAGAATGAATTAGTGTAATAGATGACAGCCGGACATTCCGGAAGGATTGATGACGCATCTTCCCGGGGTAGTGAAGTCTCCAATAGAACTCTGACTTCTCGCCCCTCTTCTCTGCCACCATCCCCCTTACATATGGCTAGGGTAGAGTACCTCTCTACTCATGTCCCAGGACTACGGCTCATCTATAACAAGAACAATTCAATCGATTCCCTCTGTATACCTGCCTCTCTGTCCGGACCGGTGCAAGCACGATCTATTCATGCCCCTGCTTAAACCACTCTACCCATACAAAGATCTGCCTCTGCCACGCCCACTGCTTCAGTGAATTCCACCACTACAGGTTCCAGCGAACTACAACTTCCGATGGTGACTTTCTTGATCCTTCTTCAAGCGCCTGCAAGCAAGTTACGGGCTGATAAGCAGCCGCGCGAGTAGCAGGAGATGGCTCAGCTCTGCGTTCGCAGGCACCCTACACTACTGCCCACCAGAAGGAATTTAGTTGCTGACACTGAAGTTCGGAGCTATACCACACAAAAAGAAGCATGTTCTGGGCCCCGATGTCTAGTAGAGTAGAACCGAAGCGTGAACACTAGATCGAAGGCTGCTGCAGAGAGAGATGCTCTCGACTTACCCATATTTGGATGTGTGTGGTTATCATAGGTCAGCCCAAGAGCGAATCTTTCTCTTTCTCTTTCACTGGCCTATAATAAATCTTTCCTTTGCTTGCGTGGCCTGGCTCAAGCCCGTTAATACCTTCAAGGTGAAAGCATCCCCCAATCGGTAGCTAAGCTAGTTGACGGACCCTGTCCTGTCCACGGAAAGCTTCACGCCCTGGAATGGAAGAACTTCAGAAAGCCGAGTGCCGAACCGGAGATAAAGACGTAAACTTCTTAGAGCTACTTGAAGCTATACGAAAGCCTTCCCTTCTTCTCCTTTTGGGGCGTTCACACAACCGAATCTGCTGTTAGCTTGAATCAAATCGTTTGTCTAGAGAGGGTGTAGCGATAACCAAAGCTGACTGTACTATAAAGAAAGAAAGTCAAGATGTTGTATAGGCAACTGGCCTTAGAGTAGTGTATCGAACTACAAGACAGGAGCGAGCCATAATCATTGACGAAGAGGAAGGCTTGTGCCTGACAGTGAAGGTCTGTTCTGTTGTTGAAGCGTTAGG